AAGTGGAACTCTTGTATCGAGTTTCTTCATAGCGTTATCTATTAGAAATGCATTGTCCACCATTTGACTCCGTACTACTGAAGAATTTAGTCGCACACTTGAAAGATAGCCTAAAAAGTCGAGAGAATGCTTGGATAATTGGTTTATATAGATCCTTTCCGGTTGAGACCCCGCAAAAAAATGACATTGACATAAATTAACAAGGTAAAATTTCCATTTATTCATCAGAAATGGCATATCTTTTGAAGCCAGAATTAATTTTCCTTGATATCTAACATAATGTGTGCAAGGATCCTTCAACAACCAAAGGATAACCTGAAAATAATTAGGAAAGACTTCTGCAAGATGTTCTATTTTTCCATAGAAATGGATTCGCTCAAGAAGGACCCGAGAGGATGTTGACCATAAATGAGAATCTTGTTTACGTAGAAAAAGAAAGATAGATTCGTATTCCGACACATAAGAATTATATAGGAACAAGAAAAATCTTGGATTACTTTGTGAAAAAATGTAAATGGATTTCTTTGGAGTAAGAAGACTATTCCAATTCCAATACTCATGGAGAAAAAATCGTAATAAATGCAAAGAAGAAACATCTTTCACCCAGCATCGAAGGATTTGAACCAGGATTTCCAGATGGATCGGATAGGGTATTAGTACATCTAATACATAAGTTAAATGTGAAAATTTGTCCTCTAAAAAAGGAAATATTGAATGAATTGATCGTAAATTATGAGATTTTACTATTTCTGACCTTTCTAAAGAAGGTGCGAATCGTAGGGAAAATGGAATTTCCACAATGACTGAGAAACCCTCTGATATCATTTGATAATATAAATTCTTGTTGCATTTAAAAAATATATTTTGGTTAGAATAATGAGTAGAAATAATCAAATGATTTTGTTGATCCATTCGAATAATTAAACGTTTTACAATTAGTAAACTAGATTTATTTTCATAACTGACATTTTGCAACAAAATAGATCTATTTAAACCATAATCATGGGAAAGCACATAACTATACTCCCTAAAGATAAGTGGGTATAGGAAGTCATGCTGCCTAGATGGATCTAGTTCTAAATATCTTTGGAATTTTTCTTTTTCCATTTGAAATTCAAATTCAATTTGAACCGAAGGTAAAAGGTAGGGTTTTTGAGATTATCAAATGATACATAGTGCGATACAGTCAAAGCAATAGTATTTATAGTAAGAAAAGACTAAATACCACGGCAAGAAATAAACTCATCAACGGACTCTCTATCCTCTCCTTTTCCATCTAATTGGTTTATGTTGATTAAAGGCTAAGAAGATGGCTAAAAATCCTTTATTTTTTCAAGCCAATCGCTCTTTTGATTTTGGAACCAATTTCTTTATCAATATACTGCTTCTTATACACCTTCATCTCCACCCCCTAATGGTGAATAGCTAATAGTTAGGACTCATAAAAAAAAAAAATAAAAAGGATAATCCACTCAGGGAAAAAACCTTTCCCACATCAGGTACTAATGTATTTTTAACGTTTAATTAGAGTGGGAAATCATTCCAATTAAGATCCAATTAAGAAAACAAGCTCGTTGCTTTTTTTTTTACCTATAATTTGAGCCATAGTGCTCTATCCATTTATTCACTTGACCAAACTTTGAATGCATTTTGTTTTGCGCCAAGAATTCAAGAAAAAGTTTTGATCAAGCCGATAAGAAAAAAATTCCTGGAATTCTTCGTTGCTACGACATGCTGTTTTTTCCATTCATTCCTTTTTGGATCAGTCGCGATCTTCCCAACTCTACAGATAGTGTGGACGAATCAATTTCTTCATAGAAATGTGTAAAAGATGCTAGTCGCACTTAAAAGCCGAGTACTCTACCGTTGAGTTAGCAACCCTCCCGCCTCAAAAAACATAAAAATAATCAGGATGTGTAGATACAATCGGAATCCCAATAAAAAAAAAATAAAATAAAAAAGAAATTGAATTGCAAGGCACAATCCAAATATTAAACTAGCAAGAAAATGAAATATAAAAATTTCGAATTGATTCTGAACATAAAAATGAATGGCTCAGACGCAAATACACTAAATTCTTAAATAACAATATTAAAAAATCTAAATTGATAGGTCATTTCTTGTCACGTATGTTATCTATTGAATAAAGTACAAAAACAAAAACCTATAGAAGGGAGAAAGATCGATTTACCCACACACAATGAATTATATTTGTTTGATACCCTGTTGTCAATATGAGTGTGAATGTTGAAAAAAAAAATAAACTTGAACAGAATACAATGAAGAAAGCAAAAAAAATTATTAATAAAAAATTATTAATAATTAATAAAATAAAATAAAGAAAATTATTTAAATCAAATTTAAATAATAATAATAAATAATAATAAAATATGGATAAGATTAGAGAATTAAGATATATAATTAACAAACACAAGCCTAAGACTTGTGTTTATTGGACTTGTGTTAAATTAAACAGGGGTAGACCAAGTTATATATAAATCATCCAACCCCCCTTTTTTGTATTGCATTAGTTGAATTTGCTTTGATTAAGGCAGAATTGTGTAAATGTAAAAACCCCGATTTCTTTGAAATGTCCTGAACTGTTTCTGTAGGTTGAGCACCCTTTTCAAGGAAATATAGAATGTCAGGAAAATTTAAATAGGTATGATTATTTATTGGATCATAAAAACCAACCTTACGAAGAGGTTTTCCTTCTCTTCGCGATCGAACATCAATTGCAACGATTCGATAAATAGTTCGTTGCTTTCGACCACACCGTCTCAAACGAAGTTTGAGCATATTCCTCCTTTAGTTTTAATTCGTTTTAATATGTAATTAATTCCCTTATGGAATCATGAATAGTTGTTGGTTAAGGTGATACTATCTATATCCATTTTTTTGAGTAATCCAGTCCAGATTTTTGACTTCTATAATCTATAATCTATATGAATTCTTTTTTGTTTACATATGTAATTATATTTGTAATTATATTAGTAATTAGATTAAAAGAGATAAGAGGATTGAAATGGAGCTTTTCCATTTCCGATTGATCGGCTATCTACTTCTCCGAGTAAGCATATGAGGGTTGGGGGTTCTAAATCAAAGAATAAGGCAAAGAAAAAGCATACTATTTTACTGGATGCTAGACTCTACTCTCTTGTATAGGTACAAAACAAAGCAAAAGAAGTACAGATTAAGCCATTCTTCCTATTTTTTACCCTACCCTAGTAAATTAATCGACTTAATCCTCTTGCTTAATCACCTTGATTGAGTTTAATTAGTACTCTTAGTATTATAATTCAATTCAGAAATTCAAAAAGATTTTGATCTATGTTCTCATCTTTCTCGGATCAAAAATAGATTCAATTGCATCAATGTCTATTTGATTTGAACTCAATCCAATTTATGCAAAATATGATTCATATGATTCAAAGAAGAATCACTTTAAATAATTCAAAAATGAAGAAGAATCACATCTATTAGAATCTTACAGATAAAATGAATTAGAATCTTAAATTAAACAGAAAGTTGTTCAAAAAGACAATCCTTTTTTATTCTCATATGCTGAAAATAAAGATTCTATATACCGAGAATACCTATTCTCATAGAAATAATATAATGGGTATGATCTGGGACGGAAGGATTCGAACCTCCGAATAGCGGGACCAAAACCCGTTGCCTTACCACTTGGCCACGCCCCATATTCTATTTCTATTCGTTACTACTAAACACTAATATTAGTATTGGTTGTTCGTCAATTCCAGTCAAAAAGATCTCTGAACTAGATTCTTCATAAGATTTTGATACATGTAGATATAGAATTAAACTGAATTTAAACTGAATTTATTGATCATAATATATAATTCAATTAAGATATTGGATGAAAGTACGATTTCTTCTATTCTTTCTTTTTTTTATTTGAGAATTGAATGAAGGTTTTTTGATTGGTCTACCCTACTTTAAATTGTTTAATTTATTATTCATTTTAAAATGAATAATAAATTAAAAACTCAATAAAAAAAAAAAAGATACAATTATCTTTCTATTTTTAAGAAAAAAAATTTTGTTATGCTTAATATCTTTAGTTTGATCTGGATCTGTTTTAACTCTCTCCTTTATTCAAGCAGTTTTCTCTTCGCTAAATTGCCTGAGGCCTACGCTTTTTTGAAGCCAATCATAGATGTTATGCCAGTCATCCCTGTGCTCTTTCTTCTCTTAGCCTTTGTTTGGCAAGCTGCTGTCAGTTTTCGATAAGATCTTAAATACTGTTCTAACCTTCCAAAATTCATGATTTATTCACGAAAAAAAAATCCTAACAATTGATAAGATCAGATAAGTCGTAACAGTATGAATCCTCAAGTCAACGATCGAGATTCCTGTATAGCCACGATAAATCTGTATCCACAGATTTCCTCATTCTTCATTTTTTTCCATTGAAAGACCTTATTCTACCTTATTCTATTAGTCTATATATTATTAGAATATTTTATCATATATACTAGAATAGAATATTCTACTTAGAGTCCCCCATAATATCTAATTGTCGGTATGAAATAAAATAAATAAAATTTTTGATAATGAAGGACTCGACAAAATTTTACAAATGCATTGCTGAAATGGAATATTTTTTCTATTTCTATAAAGCACTTGATTTCTTGGTGTCAAAATAGAATATGTGTTCTAAAAATAGAGAATCTATTCTCTTTTTCCCAAACAAACAAAAAAAAAGGAATCTTGGAGATTGTGTAATGCTTACTCTCAAACTTTTTGTTTACACGGTAGTGATATTCTTTGTTTCTCTCTTCATCTTCGGATTCCTATCTAATGATCCAGGACGAAATCCCGGACGCGAAGAATAAAAAAAAAAAAAAAAAAAAAATTGTTTTTTTACTTGATTTTGAAATGTTCTTAGGATTTTATCTATTTCACACCCTTAACTCTAAAAATGAAAATAAAAATTAGAATACTTAATAAGACTATAATATATATATATATATATGATATATATATATGATATATGAAAAAAAAAAAAAAAAAGAAAAACAAAAACCAAGAGGGTTTGACAAATTCGAAAGAGAATTCAAATATCAAGACCAAGTTATCAACGTAACAGAAATGGAAAGAGAGGGATTCGAACCCTCGGTACGAAGAACTCGTACAACGAATTAGCAATCCGACGCTTTAGTCCACTCAGCCATCTCTCCGAATTACAATTAATTGAATTCATTTCAGTATCGAATTAATAAAGAATTAATAAAACAAATTCCTAAGCGAAAATTCAATAATTAATATTAACTATAAAAAAAAAAAAAATAGTTATAGTTATATTGTTATATTATAGATATAAAATAAAAATATGTAATAAAGTTTTATCAAATATCTAACTTTTATCGGCAATTCAATTTAGATAAAAGTTAGATAAAGTAAGTGCTCAAAAAAGATATCTCCAACCCAATATTCCAATCAATACAGACTCAATATACAATCTATCTATCTAGATATATTATTATAGACTCTATTTTTTTTTTTTTTTACTTACTTTACTTTTTACTGTTACTGGACACAAAAAAAGCTAAAAAGACTGTGGTTTCTTGAACAATACATTCTTACTCGAAAAAGAAAGCAGTTTTTTGAGTCATTTGAATGAGTCTTCTTTTCCTAAGCCCATTATGTGTACTGACAAAAAAATATATCAATGCTCTCGTTTTCATGATTCGTTTTTAATCCTATATTGATTCCGACCAATTACTTTGCTCGACAAAAGACCCTTTCTAGAAGATAATGGCATCATAGCGGGTATAGTTTAGTGGTAAAAGTGTGATTCGTTCTAGTAATCCCCTTAATAGTTAAGGGATCCCTCGGTTGGATTAATATTCCGATCAAAAACTTTATTTCTTAAAAGGATTTAATCCTTCCCCTTTCAATAAAAGATTCGAAGAAGAATATACATTCTCGTGATTTGTATCCAAGAATCAACTATAACTTCATAAACATAAATTGGATTATGAAATTACGAAACATAATTTTTGAGTTGGATGAATATATTCAATTGAATGAGTATGAGTAAAGGATCCATGGATAAACATAGAAAAGTTTCTTTCTAATCGTAACTAAATCTTCGATTTTTTTTTTGTCGAGAAAGGATTGAAGCGAAATAGCTATTAAAAGGTGACTTTGGTTTACTAAAGACATCCATTTTTTTTGAGTATTATTAGCCCGGCGGAAACAAAAGACTTTTCCTAAGGATTCTTTCAAATAGAAATAGAGAACGAAGTAACTAGAAAAATTGTTCAAATTCCCCTCTTCTAGAGGGATCATCTAGAAAGCACATTCTTTTGAATGCAGTAAGAGAGAAAGCTGACATAGATATTATGGGTCCAAGTTAAAGAAGTTCAATTTCCTTTGTATTTTCTCTTAAATTTTTATTAATAACAATTTGATTGTTTTTTCTTTTTTTTTTTGTTCACGTCTTATATCCGAGAATTTCTCGATAGTCCATAAAGGAGCCGAATGAAACAAAAGTTTCATGTTTGGTTTTGAATTAGAGACGTTAAGATGAATCAACGTCGACTATAACCCCTAGCCTTCCAAGCTAACGATGCGGGTTCGATTCCCGCTACCCGCTCTATATATTATTATAGACTCTATAAATGGAGTCGATATAGGATTAGGATCCATTTGGCTCGAATAGAATAAAACAGATAGAATAAAAACAGATATAATAAAGCAAAATAAGAAGAATTTTTTTATTATTTGTAATAAAAGTAATAAAATTCCATTAAAATTCAATATAAAAAAAGGTAAGATCCTATATTTTATTACTAAAACGAATTACATTCTTATTCTTTTCTATTCTTATATTTATTCTATTTTATTCTATTTTCGTTTTCATTTTTAATCATAAATTTCATAATAAAATAGAATAGATTTTGAAGAATTAATACATCATTGAATTAAATAGGCCATTCTAAACTAAAAATTATCTCGAACCATTTTTTTTTTATTTTTTTTATTCAAAGTAAAAAGTAAAAATGAGCAAAAAAATTGGAATGAAAGGCGTCCATTGTCTAATGGATAGGACAAAGGTCTTCTAAACCTTTGGTATAGGTTCAAATCCTATTGGACGCATGGACGCAATTTATTTCCATATCTTTGTTATATTTTTATCTATGTCAAGAAAGTTAAATGATTCAGGTTTAAATAAGAGCCACTTAGACTATAGCTTTAGCTTTTTTTTAGCTTTTTTATGGTATATAATTTATAGCTTTAATTCGATTAATTAATTCTATTAAAATTCTTTTCTTTTATTCTTTTATTCGACTTTTTTTTTATATGATAGTGATAGTGATAGAAGCTTTAAATTAGTATTTAAATTAAGAGTGATCAATGCCTTTTATTTTATAACTTATAACTGTTCCGGAAGTAGAAAACGTTTCATCTGTTCCTGAATAGCTTCTTTCAAAAGGGCTTCTGCCTCTTCGGTGAATACCTTGGTAAAAG